GTTGACGTAGCTTAAACACAAAGCATGGCACTGAAGATGCCAAGATAAACCGTAGAAAGTTTCGGCGACACAAAAGCCTGGTCCTGACTTTAATATCAATTTTGGCCTGAATTACACATGCAAGTACCCGCACCCCTGTGAGAATGCCCACCATCCCCTAACTGGGGAAGAGGAGCTGGCATCAGGCGCACTAACCAACAGTAGCCCAAAACGCCTTGCTTAGCCACACCCCCAAGGGACCTCAGCAGTGATAAACATTAAGCCATGAGCGAAAGCTCGACTTAATCAAGGCCAAACAGAGCCGGTAAAACTCGTGCCAGCCACCGCGGTTATACGAGAGGCTCAAATTGATATTCTCCGGCGTAAAGAGTGATTAGAGAGAATAAAAACTAAGGCCAAACATCTCCCAAGCTGTCATACGCTAACAGAGACACGAAGCCCTATAACGAAAGTGACCTTAAATTAAACTTGAACTCACGACTATTAAGAAACAAACTGGGATTAGATACCCCACTATGCTTAATCGTAAACAACGATGGTCAAATACAGACACCATCCGCCAGGGGACTACGAGCATCAGCTTAAAACCCAAAGGACTTGGCGGTGCCTCACACCCACCTAGAGGAGCCTGTTCTATAACCGATAATCCCCGTTCAACCTCACCACTTCTTGCCAACCCAGCCTATATACCGCCGTCGCCAGCTTACCTCATGAGAGAGCAACAGTAAGCCAAATGGGTACCACCCAAAACGTCAGGTCGAGGTGTAGCAAATGAAGTGGAAAGAAATGGGCTACATTTTCTGACCCAGAATATAACGAAAAGTGTCATGAAAAAACACAACTGAAGGTGGATTTAGCAGTAAAAAGAAAATAGAGAGTTCTTTTGAAAACGGCCCTGAGGCGCGTACACACCGCCCGTCACTCTCCTCGAAAAGACAACAAAATTAATAAATAACTAGAAAACAAAAGAGGAGGCAAGTCGTAACATGGTAAGTGTACCGGAAGGTGCACTTGGAAAAATTAGAATGTAGCTAAATAGCAAAGCATCTCCCTTACACCGAGAAGACACTCGTGCAAATCGAATCATTCTAAGCAAAACAGCTAGCCTAAAAACACCATAAAATGAACAACCATAAATTAAAAATAATGAAAAACCCAAAACAAAACATTTTTCCACCCAAGTATTGGCGAAAGAAAAGGATAAGAAGAGCTATAGAAAAAGTACCGCAAGGGAAAGCTGAAAAAGAAATGAAAAAACCCATAAAAGCAACAAAAAGCAGAGATTTACCCTCGTACCTTTTGCATCATGATTTAGCAAGTAAAACTCAAGCAAGATGTATCATAGTTTGAGCCCCCGAAACTAGACGAGCTACTCCGGAGCAATCTTAAAGGATCAACCCGTCTCTGTGGCAAAAGAGTGGGAAGACTCCCGAGTAGAGGTGATAAGCCTACCGAGCCTAGTGATAGCTGGTTGCTTAGGAAATGAATATTAGTTCAGCCTCATGTCCCTCTTAAACCAACACAATTAATAATAAAGGATAAAGCAGGACATAAGAGTTAGTCAAAGGGGGTTCAGCTCCTTTGAAAAAGAACACAACCTTATTAGGTGAACAAGGATCATAAAACCAAAAGGAAATTAAACCTCCTCAGTGGGCCCAAAAGCAGCCACCTGAACAGAAAGCGTTAAAGCTCAGGAAAAACCTAACCAACAATAAAGATATAATCCTCCAAATTCCCTAACAATACTAAGCCGTCCTATTTTTATAGAAGAGATTATGCTAAAATTAGTAATAAGAAGAATCAAACCTTCTCCCAGCACATGTGTAAGTCAGACCGGACCAACCACTGACAACTAACGGACCCAAAAACAGAGGGAAAAACAATAAAACTAAAGATACAAGAAAACCTTGTAAAAGAAACCGTTAACCCAACACAGGTGTGCCCAAAGGAAAGACTAAAAGGAGCAGAAGGAACTCGGCAAACACAAACCCCGCCTGTTTACCAAAAACATCGCCTCTTGCTAACAAAATGTATTAGAGGTCCCGCCTGCCCTGTGACCACAAAGTTTAACGGCCGCGGTATCCTGACCGTGCGAAGGTAGCGTAATCACTTGTCTTTTAAATGAAGACCTGTATGAATGGCATAACGAGGGTTTAACTGTCTCCTCCCCCCAGTCAATGAAATTGATCTATCCGTGCAGAAGCGGATATAAAAACATAAGACGAGAAGACCCTATGGAGCTTTAGGCCAAGGATCAAACATGTTAAAAAACCACTAACTCTAAAGAGAAACAAAAGGCTATATAAACCAAATGCAAACTGACCCAAGTGCCTTCGGTTGGGGCGACCACGGGGAAAAGACGAACCCCCACATGGAACAGGAACACCTCCCTAAACTAAGAAAAACACCTCCAAGTAACAGAACATCTGACCAAAAATGACCCAGGGTAGATTAACCCTGATCAATGAACCAAGTTACCCTAGGGATAACAGCGCAATCCTTTCCCAGAGCCCATATCGACGAAAGGGTTTACGACCTCGATGTTGGATCAGGACATCCTAATGGTGCAGCCGCTATTAAGGGTTCGTTTGTTCAACGATTAACAGTCCTACGTGATCTGAGTTCAGACCGGAGTAATCCAGGTCGGTTTCTATCTATGAATTAACTTCTTCCTAGTACGAAAGGACCGGAAAAAGGGGGCCCATACTACAAGCAAGCCCCACCCCCACCTTCTGAAAACAAATAAAAAAATAAAGGGATTTATCAAAACTTAAGCCAAAGATAATGGCATGCTAAGGTGGCAGAGCCCGGTAAATTGCGAAAGGCCTAAGCCCTTTCACCCAGGGGTTCAAATCCCCTCCTTCAGCTATGAACACTATTTTAACTCACATTATTAACCCCTTAGCATATATTATTCCTGTACTTTTAGCAGTGGCATTCCTAACCTTACTGGAACGCAAGGTACTAGGCTACATACAACTACGAAAAGGACCAAATATTGTAGGCCCATACGGATTATTACAGCCAATCGCAGACGGAGTAAAATTATTTATCAAGGAGCCTATTCGACCCTCAACCTCTTCCCCCATTTTATTTCTCGCCACCCCAACCCTAGCACTAACCCTGGCACTAACAATATGGGCTCCGATACCCATACCCTACCCAGTTGTAGAATTAAGCCTAGGAATCCTATTTATTCTGGCACTTTCAAGCCTAGCAGTATACTCAATCTTAGGGTCAGGATGGGCCTCAAACTCAAAATATGCCCTAATCGGGGCCCTACGGGCTGTAGCACAGACTATTTCATATGAAGTAAGCCTAGGACTAATCCTCCTATCAGCTATTATTATTACAGGGGGATTTGACCTAAAAACATTCAACATCGCACAAGAAACAACATGACTCATGGCCCCCGCCTGACCCCTAGCAGCAATATGATATGTATCAACCCTAGCAGAAACAAACCGTGCCCCATTTGACCTAACAGAAGGAGAATCAGAACTAGTATCAGGATTCAATGTAGAATACGCAGGAGGCCCCTTCGCCCTTTTTTTCCTAGCCGAATACTCAAATATTTTACTAATAAATACACTATCTACCATTCTATTTTTAGGGGCACTACACAACCCAATAATTCCAGAGATGACTACAGCTAATTTAATATTAAAAGCAACACTACTATCAATTATATTCTTATGAGTACGGGCCTCATACCCACGATTTCGATATGACCAACTCATACACCTAATCTGAAAAAACTTCCTACCACTTGCACTAGCCCTAGTAATCTGAAACTTAGCCCTACCTATTGCCCTGGCAAGCCTTCCCCCCCACTAAAAAGGAAATGTGCCCGAATAGAATAAGGACCACTTTGATAGGGTGGACCATGAGAGTTAAAGCCCCTCCATTTCCTTAGGAAGAAGGGACTCGAACCCATCCTCAAGAGATCAAAACTCTTAGCGCTTCCACTACACTACTTCCTAGTAAAGTCAGCTAATCAAGCTCTCGGGCCCATACCCCGAACATGTTGGTTAAAATCCTTCCTTTACTAATGAATCCACTTGTACTTTCTATTGTTCTAATAAGCCTAGGACTCGGCACCACAATCACATTCGCTAGTTCACACTGACTGCTAGCCTGAATAGGACTAGAAATCAACACCCTTGCCATCCTCCCACTGATAGCCCAACATCACCACCCACGAGCCGTAGAAGCAACAACAAAATATTTTCTTACACAAGCCACAGCAGCCGCGCTAGTTCTATTTTCCGCCATGTCTAACGCATGAATAACAGGAAACTGAGAAATCCAACAACCCTTCCACCCAACGATCATTATCGTTACTATACTTGCCCTAGGACTAAAAGTAGGATTAGCCCCTATACACTTCTGACTCCCAGAGGTCCTTCAAGGACTCGACCTAACCACAGGACTTATTCTATCAACATGACAAAAATTGGCCCCAATAGTCCTAATTTATCAACTATCCATAGAAATTAACCAACCAACGATAATTTCTATTGGACTAACTTCAGCCCTGATCGGAGGATGGGGTGGACTTAACCAAACACAACTACGAAAAATCCTAGCATACTCATCCATCGCACACATAGGTTGAATAATAATCGTAATAAGCTACGCACCAAGCCTAATGATACTAAACCTCACAATCTATATCACAATAACATCAGCCGCCTTCATGATACTAAAAACCGCATCCGCCACAAAAATTAATACACTAGGAACAAGCTGAACAAAAGCCCCAACACTTACTGTAATCACAATACTTACCATGCTATCTCTAGGAGGACTACCACCTATAACAGGATTTATACCAAAATGACTAATCCTACAAGAACTTACTAAACAGGAACTCCCAATGACAGCCACACTGATAGCAATAACCGCACTACTAAGCCTATTCTTCTATATACGAATCTGCTATACCATAACACTAACAGTTTTCCCCAACACAAACAACACAAAAACACCATGACGACTAAAACCAACACAAATAATATTACCACTGTCAATCTCAGCAGCCCTAACAATTATATTATTGCCAATCTCACCTATAATTACAGCAATAGTAATATAGAGACTTAGGATAGAATTAAGACCAAAAGCCTTCAAAGCTTTAAGCAGGAGTGAAAATCTCCTAGTCCCTGATAAGGCCTGCAGGACTCTATCCCACATATTCTGAATGCAACCCAGACGCTTTAATTAAGCTAAAGCCTTAATAGATGAGAGGGCCTCGATCCCACAAGATCTTAGTTAACAGCTAAGCGCCCAAACCAGCGAGCATTCATCTACCTCCCCGCCTTAAAAGGGGGGGAAGGCGGGGTCGGTCACACCCTAAGAAGTCCAGGCAAGGAGTTACCCGCATCTTCAAATTTGCAATTTGATATGTTATACACCACTGGACTTGGTAAGAAGAGGAATTAAACCTCTATCTACAGGACTACAGCCTGCCGCTTAAACACTCAGCCATCTTACCTGTGGCAATCACCCGTTGATTCTTTTCCACCAACCATAAAGACATTGGCACCCTATATCTAGTATTTGGTGCTTGAGCCGGCATAGTAGGGACCGCCCTAAGCCTATTAATTCGAGCCGAATTAAGTCAGCCCGGAGCCCTACTCGGAGACGACCAAATTTACAATGTCATCGTTACGGCACATGCTTTTGTAATAATCTTCTTTATAGTAATACCAGTAATGATCGGAGGATTCGGAAACTGACTAATTCCCCTGATAATTGGAGCCCCCGACATAGCATTTCCACGAATAAATAATATAAGCTTTTGACTCCTCCCCCCATCATTCCTCCTACTGCTGGCCTCCTCAGGCGTTGAAGCAGGGGCAGGAACCGGTTGAACAGTATATCCCCCTCTTGCAGGAAACCTGGCCCATGCTGGAGCATCCGTCGACCTAACTATCTTCTCTCTTCACCTGGCAGGGGTCTCCTCTATTCTGGGGGCCATTAACTTTATTACTACGATTATTAACATGAAACCCCCAGCCATTACACAATATCAAACACCTTTATTCGTATGATCAGTATTAATTACGGCTGTACTTTTACTCTTGTCACTTCCAGTCCTTGCTGCAGGCATTACAATACTTCTTACTGACCGGAATTTAAACACAACATTCTTTGATCCTGCAGGCGGAGGAGATCCAATCCTCTATCAACACCTATTCTGATTCTTTGGACACCCAGAAGTATATATTTTAATCTTACCTGGCTTCGGAATGATTTCCCACATCGTAGCATACTATGCCGGCAAAAAAGAACCCTTCGGATATATGGGGATAGTGTGAGCTATGATGGCCATCGGACTTCTTGGTTTTATTGTCTGAGCACACCACATGTTTACAGTAGGAATAGACGTAGACACTCGAGCCTACTTTACCTCAGCCACAATAATTATTGCCATCCCAACCGGCGTGAAAGTTTTCAGCTGATTGGCAACTCTACATGGCGGGTCTATTAAATGAGAAACACCACTTCTCTGAGCCCTGGGATTTATCTTCTTATTTACAGTAGGAGGCCTGACCGGCATTGTATTAGCAAACTCATCAATCGATATTGTATTACACGACACATACTACGTAGTTGCACACTTCCACTACGTCCTCTCTATAGGAGCCGTATTCGCAATTATGGGCGGGTTCGTTCACTGATTCCCTCTATTCTCCGGCTACACATTACACGACGTTTGAACTAAAATCCACTTCGGAATCATGTTTATTGGAGTAAACCTAACATTTTTCCCACAACACTTCTTAGGACTAGCAGGAATGCCTCGACGCTATTCAGACTACCCAGACGCGTACACCCTATGAAACACAGTCTCATCTGTTGGCTCCTTGGTGTCATTAACTGCCGTAATCTTGTTCCTATTTATTCTATGAGAAGCATTCTCCGCCAAACGAGAAGTAAAATGAGTAGAACTAACAGTCTCAAACGTAGAATGGCTTCACGGATGTCCTCCGCCATACCACACATTCGAAGAGCCGGCATACGTACGAGTTCACCCGGCATGAGCCTATAAATTTTGAGATAATAACCCACTATTCAAGAAAGGAAGGAATTGAACCCCCATTTGCCGGTTTCAAGCCAGCCGCATAACCACTCTGCCACTTTCTTTCAATAAGACACTAGTAATAAAAATTACGCTGCCTTGTCAAGGCAGAATTGCTGGTTAGACCCCTGCGTGTTTTATAACTAATGGCACATCCCTCACAACTAGGATTTCAAGACGCAGCCTCACCTGTAATAGAAGAAATACTTCACTTCCATGACCACGCACTAATGATTGTCTTTCTCATCAGCACCCTGGTCCTCTACATTATTGTAGCAATAGTATCCACTAGCCTTACTAATATATATATCTTAGACTCGCAAGAGATTGAAATCGTATGAACAATCTTACCCGCCGTTATTTTGATCTTAATTGCCCTCCCCTCTCTACGAATTCTCTACCTAATAGATGAAATCAATGATCCCCACCTGACAATCAAAGCCATCGGCCACCAATGATACTGAAGCTATGAGTACACTGACTACGAGGACCTCGGATTTGACTCATACATAATTCCCACCCAAGACCTTGCCCCAGGACAGTTTCGACTATTAGAAACAGACCACCGCATGGTTGTACCCATAGAATCACCCGTTCGAGTCCTAGTGACAGCAGAAGACGTCCTACACTCCTGAGCAGTACCAGCCCTAGGTGTTAAAATAGACGCAGTCCCAGGACGATTAAACCAAACAGCATTTATTGCCGCCCGCCCAGGAGTCTACTACGGGCAGTGTTCCGAAATCTGCGGTGCAAACCATAGCTTTATACCAATCGTAGTTGAAGCAGTACCTTTACAGCACTTTGAAAACTGGTCCTCAATAATACTAGAAGACGCCTCACTAAGAAGCTAAATTAGGGAAAAGCGTTAGCCTTTTAAGCTAAAGACTGGTGGCCCCCAACCACCCCTAGTGACATGCCACAATTAAATCCCGCCCCTTGATTTGCTATCTTAATATTTTCATGACTAGTATTCTTAACTTTAATTCCCACCAAAGTTATAGCACATGTATTTAATAATGAGCCCAGCCCACAAACGGCAAAAAAACCAAAACTAGAATCTTGAACCTGACCATGATACTAAACTTTTTTGACCAGTTCATAAGCCCCACATACATGGGCATTCCCCTTATAGCCCTAGCACTAACTCTACCATGAATGCTTTACCCTACCCCAACCTCACGATGATTAAACAACCGACTATTGACCCTACAAGGTTGATTTATTAACCGTTTTACACAACAGCTATTTATGCCAATCAACATTGGAGGGCACAAATGAGCTATTATATTAACATCTCTGATGTTATTCCTAATTACGACTAATCTACTAGGCCTTCTCCCTTATACATTCACCCCTACTACACAACTATCACTAAACATAGGATTCGCAGTACCACTATGACTGGCCACCGTTATTGTAGGGATACGAAACCAACCAACGGTAGCTCTAGGACACCTCCTACCCGAAGGAACCCCACTGCCTCTAATCCCTGTTCTCATCATCATCGAGACAATTAGCTTATTTATTCGCCCACTAGCCCTAGGAGTACGACTCACAGCAAACCTGACAGCAGGACACCTCTTAATTCAACTTATTGCTACAGCCGTATTTGTTCTTCTCCCAATAATACCAACCGTAGCCATCCTAACAGCAACAGTTCTATTTTTACTTACACTATTAGAAGTAGCAGTTGCCATGATCCAAGCCTACGTATTTGTCCTTCTTCTAAGCCTATATCTGCAAGAAAACGTATAATGGCACACCAAGCACATGCATACCACATAGTCGACCCAAGCCCCTGACCGCTAACAGGCGCAGTCTCTGCCTTACTAATCACATCAGGAACCGCTATATGATTCCACTTCCAAAATACAACCCTAATAACACTAGGTATAATCCTTATACTACTAACTATATATCAATGATGACGAGACATCGTACGAGAAGGAACATTCCAAGGACATCACACACCCCCAGTACAAAAAGGCCTGCGATATGGGATAATCCTATTCATTACCTCAGAAGTATTTTTTTTCCTAGGATTCTTCTGGGCCTTTTATCACTCGAGCCTGGCCCCTACACCAGAGCTAGGAGGATGCTGACCCCCAACAGGAATCACCACCTTAGACCCATTTGAGGTCCCCCTATTAAACACAGCCGTTTTACTAGCTTCAGGGGTGACAGTCACCTGAGCCCACCATAGCATTATAGAAGGAGAACGAAAACAGGCCATCCAATCCCTCACCCTGACAATCATTCTAGGCTTCTACTTCACCTTCCTACAAGCCATAGAATACTATGAAGCCCCCTTCACAATCGCCGACGGAGTATATGGCTCAACATTCTTCGTAGCCACAGGATTCCACGGACTACACGTAATCATCGGCTCCTCATTCCTGGCAGTCTGCCTCCTACGACAAGTAAAATATCACTTTACATCAGACCACCACTTCGGATTTGAGGCCGCCGCATGATATTGACACTTCGTTGACGTAGTATGATTATTCCTATACGTCTCAATCTACTGATGAGGATCATAATTCCCCTAGTAATAATTTTAATACAAGTGACTTCCAATCATTTAATCTTGGTTAAACCCCGAGGGGGAATAATGAGCCCAATTGTTCCTATTCTAATAATCACCTCTATTTTGTCATGCGTCTTGATTATTGTGTCCTTTTGACTACCACAAATAAACCCCGACTCAGAAAAACTCTCACCATACGAATGTGGCTTTGACCCTCTTGGGTCAGCCCGACTCCCCTTTTCAATACGATTTTTTCTAGTGGCCATCCTCTTTCTTCTATTTGACCTAGAAATCGCACTACTTCTTCCACTCCCCTGAGGAGACCAGCTCCCAGAAACAACTAAATCATTCTTTTGAGCTATGTCTATTCTTATTTTACTAACCCTTGGACTAATTTATGAATGAATTCAAGGGGGCCTAGAATGAGCTGAATAGATGGTTAGTCCAATAAAAGATCACTGATTTCGACTCAGTAGACCATGGTTCAATTCCATGACCATCTTATGGCCCCCATCCACTTTAGCTTCACCCTAGCATTTATTTTAGGATTTTCAGGCCTAGCCTTCAACCGAAAACACCTACTATCCGCCCTCCTATGCCTGGAAGCAATAATACTATCCATTTACGTAGCCATGGCCTTGTGATCCTTTCAAACAGGGTCAACCGTATTTTCCTCTGCCCCAATGATACTACTAGCATTCTCCGCCTGTGAAGCCAGTGCAGGCCTAGCCTTACTGGTAGCCACCGCTCGTACACATGGCACCGACCACCTAAAAAACTTAAACCTCCTACAATGCTAAAAGTTCTTATCCCAACTGTTCTCCTTATCCCCACCACCTGATTAGTTAATAAAAAATGACTATGAACAACCGCCACATGCCAAAGCTTTATTATTGCCTCTATTAGCCTAATATGATTAAAATGAGACTCAGAAACAGGGTGAACTACATCAAACCTATACCTAGCCACAGATCCACTATCTACTCCACTGCTAGTTTTATCATGCTGACTACTTCCACTAATAATCCTAGCAAGCCAAAACCACATTAACCCTGAACCTATTAACCGACAACGGTCCTATATTACCCTCCTAATCTCTCTTCAAATTCTATTAACTATGGCATTTGGTGCAACCGAAATCATTATATTTTATATCATATTTGAAGCTACCCTAATTCCAACATTAATTATTATTACCCGGTGGGGTAACCAAACAGAACGACTGAACGCAGGAACATACTTTCTTTTTTATACACTAGCAGGATCTTTACCCCTCCTTGTCGCACTACTAACCCTACAAAAAGACCTAGGAACACTATCAATATTAATTATTCAACACACTTCGCCCCCCAATTTAGCTTCATGAGGAGACAAAATATGATGAGCAGCATGCCTAGTTGCATTCCTAGTTAAAATGCCACTCTACGGCGTCCACCTGTGACTTCCAAAAGCCCACGTAGAGGCCCCAGTCGCCGGGTCAATAGTACTTGCCGCCGTCCTATTAAAACTAGGGGGCTATGGGATAATACGAATAATGATTATACTAAACCCCTTAACAAAAGAACTTGCCTACCCCTTCATCATCCTAGCCCTATGAGGAATTATTATAACTGGGTCCATTTGCCTACGACAAACAGACCTAAAGTCAATAATTGCCTACTCCTCAGTAAGTCACATGGGACTTGTAGCAGGTGGAATTCTTATCCAAACCCCCTGAGGATTTACAGGGGCAATTATTTTAATAATCGCCCACGGACTAGTATCCTCTGCCCTATTCTGCCTAGCCAACACAAACTACGAACGCACCCACAGCCGAACCCTGCTACTAGCCCGAGGCCTACAGATAGTTTTACCATTAATGGCAGCTTGATGATTTATTGCCAACCTTGCCAACCTAGCACTACCTCCCCTACCAAATTTGATAGGTGAAATTATAATTATCACTGCTATGTTTAATTGATCATACTGGTCCATTCTACTTACAGGTCTTGGCACCCTAATTACAGCAGGCTACTCACTATATATGTTTCTCATAACACAACGAGGGCCAACCCCCAACCACATCATCGGATTAGAACCCCCCCACTCACGAGAACACCTCCTTATTGCCACGCACCTTATCCCAGTAATTCTCCTTATCCTAAAACCAGAGATTATATGAGGATGATGTCTCTGTAAACATAGTTTAAAAAAGACATTAGATTGTGATTCTAAAAATAGGAGATAAAACCCCCTTGTTCACCGAGAGAGCAAGCACTAACCTGGAAGGTTGCTAGCCATCCAGGCCCGCAGTTGAAATCTGCGGCTCACTCAGCCACTAAAGGATAATAGCTCATCCGTTGGTCTTAGGAACCAAAAACTCTTGGTGCAACTCCAAGTAGTGGCTATGAACTCAACAGCCGTAATCTTTAATTCGAGCCTTTTCATTATCCTAGCCCTACTAATATACCCAATCATTATAACACTAAACCCAAACCCCATACCAAAAGGCTGGGCTTCTACCCATGTAAAGACCGCCGTCCAGACAGGATTCTTTATTAGCCTGATTCCACTATGTATCTTTCTAGACCAAGGAATAGAAGTAATCTCAACAAACTGACAATGAGTTAACACAATAACATTTGACCTAAATACAAGTTTTAAGTTCGACCAATACTCGATCATCTTTATCCCCATCGCTCTCTACGTCACATGGTCTATTCTAGAGTTCGCCTCATGATACATACATGCAGACCCAAACATCAACCGATTCTTTAAGTACCTCCTCATGTTCCTGGTTGCAATAATCTTACTAGTCACCGCTAACAATATATTTCAACTATTTATTGGCTGAGAAGGGGTAGGTATCATATCATTTTTATTAATTGGTTGATGACACGGACGAGCAGATGCCAATACAGCCGCACTTCAAGCAGTCATCTATAACCGAGTGGGAGATATTGGCCTTATCCTAAGCATGGCCTGAATTGCAATAAATCTCAACAGCTGAGAGATCCAACAAATATTTATTATTTCAAAAGAAATGGACCTTACCCTACCACTGATCGGCCTTATTCTGGCCGCAACAGGAAAATCAGCCCAATTTGGACTTCACCCCTGACTGCCGTCAGCAATGGAAGGTCCTACACCAGTATCTGCCCTACTCCATTCTAGCACAATGGTTGTTGCAGGAATCTTCCTACTTATCCGACTACACCCAATAATAGAAAACAACCAAACAGCCTTAACAACATGCCTGTGTTTAGGCGCACTAACCACCTTATTTACAGCCACCTGCGCACTTACACAAAATGACATTAAAAAAATTGTAGCATTTTCAACATCCAGCCAATTAGGACTTATAATAGTAACCATCGGACTGAACCAACCGCAACTGGCATTTCTACATATCTGCACTCACGCATTCTTTAAGGCCATGCTATTTCTATGCTCAGGTTCAGTCATCCACAGCCTAAATGATGAACAAGATATCCGAAAAATAGGAGGCCTTCACAAAACACTCCCATTCACCTCATCATGTATAACAATCGGGAGCCTCGCCCTAACAGGCACACCATTTCTAGCCGGCTTCTTCTCCAAAGACGCGATTATTGAAGCAATAAATACCTCCCAACTAAACGCCTGAGCCCTGGCTCTCACCCTAATCGCCACCTCCTTCACAGCCATCTACAGCTTCCGAGTAATCTTTTTTACATCAATGGGCCAACCCCGATCAACCCCCCTATCCCCCATTAATGAAAATAATCCTGCAGTCATTAACCCAATTAAACGACTAGCATGAGGTAGCATTATTGCTGGTCTAATAATTACATCTAATTTTTTACCAACAAAAACACCGATCCTGACCATACCTGCCTCCCTCAAACTTAGCGCCCTACTAGTAACTATCATTGGCCTAATGACCGCCATAGAACTAGCTAACCTAACAAACAAACAATTCAAAACTAACCCAGTCCTATCAACACACAACTTCTCAAACCTACTCGCCTACTTCCCAACTGTAGTTCACCGCACAATACCAAAACTGAACCTCACTCTTGGTCAAACAGCAGCAACACAAGCAGTAGACCAAACATGATTTGAAAAAGTTGGACCAAAAGGAATTACTCAAGCCCAAATTCCCATAATTAAAATAACCAATGACCCACAACAAGGATTGATCAAGACCTACCTAGCTATGTTTTTTATGACAAACATTCTAATTATTCTAACAATAACCATATATTAATCAATTTATTAAAAACCACCGACCTAAACAAAAAGTCTTAATGGCAAGCCTGCGAAAAAAACACCCACTACTAAAAATAGCCAACGACGCCCTAGTAGATCTACCAGCCCCCTCCAACATCTCAGCCTGATGAAACTTTGGATCCCTTTTAGCCCTTTGCTTAATTGCACAAATCCTAACAGGGCTATTCCTAGCAATACACTATACATCCGACATCTCCACCGCATTCTCCTCAGTAGCCCACATCTGCCGAGATGTAAACTATGGATGACTTATCCGAAACATACATGCAAACGGCGCCTCATTTTTCTTTATTTGCCTTTACATGCACATCGCTCGAGGACTATACTATGGGTCATACCTCTATAAAGAAACATGAAACGTTGGGGTAGTATTATTTCTTCTAGTTATAATAACAGCATTCGTAGGATATGTACTACCATGAGGACAAATATCCTTCTGAGGTGCCACAGTAATTACCAACCTCTTATCAGCCGTCCCCTATGTAGGAGACGTTTTAGTACAATGAATCTGAGGAGGTTTCTCAGTAGACAATGCAACCCTAACCCGATTCTTCGCATTCCACTTTCTATTCCCATTTGTAGTTGCAGGTGCCAGCCTGCTCCACATTATCTTCTTACATGAAACGGGCTCAAACAACCCCATAGGCTTAAACTCAGATGCCGATAAAATCCCCTTTCACCCATACTTCACATACAAAGATCTGCTTGGGTTCATTATTATATTGGCCGCCCTAACAGCACTCGCACTATTTTACCCGAATCTTCTAGGAGACCCAGACAACTTTACTCCCGCAAACCCAATAGTAACACCGCCCCACATTAAACCAGAGTGATACTTCCTATTTGCATACGCCATCCTTCGATCAATCCCAAACAAACTAGGAGGGGTCCTCGCCCTACTCTTCTCAATTCTAGTATTATTAGTAGTACCAATCTTACACACCTCAAAACACCGAGGACTAACATTCCGACCCGCCTCCCAACTCCTATTCTGAATCCTCGTCGCCGATATAGCAGTATTAACATGAATTGGGGGAATACCAGTAGAACATCCCTTCATTATCATTGGTCAGGTAGCCTCAGTATTGTACTTCACCCTATTCCTTGTACTTAACCCTTTAACAGGTTGAGTCGAAAATAAAATACTTAACTGATAAAGCCCTAGTAGCTTAATGTTAAAGCATCGGTTTTGTAATCCGAAGATTGAAGATTAAAATTCTTTCTAGCGCTGTGTTCAAATACCACATATGTAATATATTACATACTATGTATAATATTACATACATTATGTACAAGTAACTTATATATTATAATTACATAAGCTTGAGAATACTAAAGCATTCATTAAACTAACATTAAACCTGTAAAAGCACATAATATGTGTCATATTACAAATGCTCTACCTAGGTAGAGGAAGAAAAGGCCACTTAGTGAACACACCATTTATAATTAGAAAGAAAAATTAAGGTTTACCCAACACATTAAAACAAGAAACACATGAACTCCTAATCAATAAAAAGCAGTTGAAAACGCCCATAACAAGATCTAAAGTTGTTTCCATGAATAACCCAACATTAATTGGCACAAAAATAAGAATGTAGTAAGAAACCACCAACCAGTATAAACCAGGTGTACTCGTTTATTGAACGGTCAGGGACAATAACTGTGAGGGTCGCACAAAATGAACTATTACTGGCATCTGGTTCCTATTTCAGGGCCCCACCTTCCAAAATTCCCCATAACTTGAACTATATCTGGCATTTGATTAATGGTGGAGTACATACGACTCGTTACCCACCAAGCCGAGCATTAATTAAAAGGCATTCAACTTTTTTTTTTGGGTTTCCTTTCACCTGGCATGTGAGACACCTTCTAATAGACCCGACTAAGGTGGAACATCTTCTTGTCTTCATAGGAAATAGTATGAGTGTTAGAAATACATTACTTAATAACCACATTAAAGGTTATCAAGTGCATACAATAATATTATACCCATCAAACATACGATTGAGGATTCCCCCCTGCCTAAAAATTCGTCAAACCCCCCTACCCCCTAAGCCCAGACAGCCTTATTGTATCCTGCCAAACCCCTAAAACAGGAAAAGAACTGCCGAACCCTTAAACCAATCGCGTATATGCTCGCAATCTATATTATTAACAGACAATAAATATAAGGTATCATAACCACTACACAACCTAATACCACAAAATTTACCCGCCACTCTAACCTAGACATTAAATTTACCAACACCAAAAAACATCAAATAAACGCCTGAGCCCCCACCAATCAACATCATCACCAGAATTTCCTAAACGGCCCGCAAAGCCCCACGACTTAACCCCCGAGTCAACTCAAGGACCACAAAAAGAGTTAGCAACAAAGCTCACCCACAAACAATTAACATCTCCCCACCCAAACTGTACATGAAAGAGACCCCACTAAAATCCCCACGCAATGCTGATAAATAATGATACTCATCAACCACCCCACAATAGTAACTAGCTCGACCACCACCCAAATACGCACCTAATAAAATAATCAGAAAACAACCTACAATACGACCCAAAACTGACCAGTCCCCTCAGCCCTCAGGATACGGCTCCGCGGCCAACGCTGCAGAATAAGCAAAAACCACCAACATCCCACCCAAATAAATTAAAAAGAGGACCAAAGAGACAAAAGAGCCCCCGTAGCCAGCCAAAACCCCACACCCCCCTGCAGCCGACAAGACCAAGCCCAAAGCTGCAAAATAAGGAGAAGGATTAGAAGCAACGCCAACAACCCCCAAAACAAATACAATAAAGAATAAAAAAATAAGATAACTCATAATTCTTACCTGGGCTTTAACCAAGACCAATGGCATGAAAAACCACCGTTGTACTTCAACTATAAGAACTTGAATCAAAGGGGGAAGATTTTAACTCCCATCCTTAACTCCCAAAGCTAAGATCATAAATTAGACCACCCTATGAGACACTTATATTATTTATTACAAATACCACATATGTAATATATTACATACTATGTATAATATTACATACATTATGTACAAGTAACTTATATATTATAATTACATAAGCTTGAGAATACTAAAGCATTCATTAAACTAACATTAAACCTGTAAAAGCACATAATATGTGTCATATTACAAATGCTCTACCTAGGTAGAGGAAGAAAAGGCCACTTAGTGAACACACCATTTATAATTAGAAAGAAAAATTAAGGTTTACCCAACACATTAAAACAAGAAACACATGAACTCCTAATCAATAAAAAGCAGTTGAAAACGCCCATAACAAGATCTAAAGTTGTTTCCATGAATAACCCAACATTAATTGGCACAAAAATAAGAATGTAGTAAGAAACCACCAACCAGTATAAACCAGGTGTACTCGTTTATTGAACGGTCAGGGACAATAACTGTGAGGGTCGCACAAAATGAACTATTACTGGCATCTGGTTCCTATTTCAGGGCCCCACCTTCCAAAATTCCCCATAACTTGAACTATATCTGGCATTTGATTAATGGTGGAGTACATACGACTCGTTACCCACCAAGCCGAGCATTAATTAAAAGGCATTCAACTTTTTTTTTTGGGTTTCCTTTCACCTGGCATGTGAGACACCTTCTAATAGACCCGACTAAGGTGGAACATCTTCTTGTCTTCATAGGAAATAGTATGAGTGTTAGAAATACATTACTTAATAACCACATTAAAGGTTATCAAGTGCATACAATAATATTATACCCATCAAACATACGATTGAGGATTCCCCCCTGCCTAAAAATTCGTCAAACCCCCCTACCCCCTAAGCCCAGACAGCCTTATTGTATCCTGCCAAACCCCTAAAACAGGAAAAGAACTGCCGAACCCTTAAACCAATCGCGTATAGCTCGCAATTTACATTATTAAAAAATAAAAAAATAATGTAAAT